ATGCACGCATTATTCTATTAGCCCCCCAAGGGGGTCCTTCGTGACCTAATTACAAAGATGGGTCTTTGTAATATGGAAAGATAAAATGTAAAACCCAGTTTCGATTGATCTTATCGTGCGATACTTTTTTCTTTTCAATCGCGAGATTATGTGAATGAACTACCACTGAGTTCGCTTTAAAGTAAAAAAAAAGTGCATTAGAAGTGTCGTTCGAAAAAAAAAAAATGGATTCGATATTTCGATACAATAAAAAACAATCAAACTTATTTTCCAATTTTATTCCAGAGTGATTCAAAGAGAGTTTCATTTTGTGAATGAAGTTATAAAAAACGTTCTTAATTATTACTTTATTTATAATTTCTAATATTCTATATATACATATAGTTAGTTATATACATATATTAGTTCAGTCAACTCAAGAGTTGACCGATGAATCTATTGATTCAAAAGCGTGGGATGGGTAAATGTCACAGATGATTAATTTATTTCTTACTTATGTTACTCTATTTTTATTAGTATCGTCTATAATAATTGATGAATCAAATATTTTCAATTGAATTTATCCTTTCAATTGGTTGGTATTTTTGTTTATCCTCGTATCTTTCAAAAATTGAAACTTAGGGAAGTGCTTTAGAAACATATGTATAAAAAGAACATATTTCATTTAGCCTTTTCATGCCTACTATAACTAGTTATTTCGGTTTTCTACTAGCATCTTTGACTATAACCTCAGCTCTATTTATCGGTCTGAGCAAGATACGACTTATTTGAAATTAATTTAATGAACAATTTATAAAAAAATCTTTCTATGGTAGTTCATATATTCTCCAGTCCCTTACCAATTCTTGGTCATTGAGATGTATAGTCAATACAGATTAATATTTAAGGATAAATATTACCTCTCCCTTCCCCCTTTCAAACAAATTGAAATGATTGAAGTTCTTCTATTTGGAATCGTCTTAGGTCTAATTCCTATTACTTTGGCTGGCTTATTCGTAACTGCCTATTTACAATACAGACGTGGTGATCAGTTGGATCTTTGATTAATTAACATCTCGTTTTTTATTGACCTCCTACTTCCTTTAATCCGCGGGAGGTCAAAATTACACTAAAATAATTGAGCAGCAACCTAAATTTGACCTCCCGCGATTAACAAGAACACAGAATCACGCCCTGTAGGATTTGAACCTACGACATCGGGTTTTGGAGACCCACGTTCTACCGAACTGAACTAAGAGCGCTTTATTATCACAATAAATATTTTGTAACCCCAATTTATCTTGAATATATATACTATAAAAAATAAAAATGAAATATCTATTTAATTATGTATGTACAATTTTATTAATTGATCTCAATTGATCCCTCGTTACTGCTCAGAAGATAAGTAATAGGTAGGGATGACAGGATTTGAACCCGTGACATTTTGTACCCAAAACAAACGCGCTACCAAACTGCGCTACATCCCTTTCAATTGGTCTACAGTGTCATTGTAGAGAATCCCTGTCTTGTTTTCCACATCTTTATTTCCTACATTGATATACACAAACTATCTTATCATTTCTTCCTTTTGGTCTCATATATCATATAACAAACATATAATATGGTAAAAGACTTATATAAAGTATGAAATAAATATGAAATCTACCACAAAAAATTAATATTTTTTTGGAATTTAAGGCGGAAATGGACGTATTTTTTTCTTTTAATAAATATCTATTTTGTACATTTCAATTTGAATTAGGAACTCCGCGTACAAGTGGTAAGTCATTAACTACATATACACATCCGGTCATATATGTATTACCATTATGTATTACAAATTACAATAAAATTACAATAACGAATACAGAAAGAGGAGTTTTTAAAATGCGAGATCTAAAAACATATCTCTCCGTAGCACCGGTAGTAAGTACTCTATGGTTCGGGTCTTTAGCAGGTTTATTGATAGAGATCAATCGTTTTTTTCCGGATGCGTTGATATTCCCCTTTTTTTCATTCTAGCTATTGATATGGGAAGGGGGAAGAAGATTAGAGATACAATCAAATATCTGTAACTAATCCCTACCCCTCCCTTCTTTTTTTCTTTGTTTTTTCTTTTTTTCTTTTTTTAATTATTCTTTCTAAAAAAAAAAAAAAACAAAGAAAAAGCGGTTTCACCCTCAGTGAAACTATGAACTCGGGCTCAGGCTCAAATTAAATTAATAATAGAATGGAAATGCGGTGGTTGGGGCAACAATATCATACAAGATACTTAACTGAAAATGAAATACTGTACGGCAATTAAAAATTATAAATATAGTTAGAAATCATTATATTACTTATTATTTATTACTATATTGATTGCAACAAAATATTTCTTTCATAATTTGATTTCGAGTTACCTGCTTCTATTTTTGTGTCCTTTCTTCTTCCTTGCTTCGGGTCGGAAAATTAAAGAATTGAGTGAATCAAAAACCAAAGGAGGTTCATGGCTAAGGGTAAAGATGTCCGAGTAACGGTTATTTTGGAATGTACCAGTTGTGTTCGAAATCGTGTTAATAAGGAATCAATGGGCATTTCCAGATATATTACTCAAAAGAATCGACACAATACGCCTAGTCGATTGGAATTGAGAAAATTCTGTCCCTGTTGTTACAAACATACGATTCATGGGGAGATAAAGAAATAGATCGAACCGATCGCTCGTGTGTCAGTCTTCCAAGGAAGATGAAAAATTACATATTATATATAACAATATATATATATAATTTATTTTTGAATTTATTTAAATATAAATAAATATAAACAAATAAATATAAACAAACCAAATCCTATTTCGATCGGATCAAAGATGATGTAGAATTAAGAAATAGGATTGGGATTTTCAGGATAAGGAATAAACAAACCATGGATAAATCCAAGCGAATCTTTCTTAAATCTAAGCGATCTTTTCGTAGGCGTTTGCCTCCGATCCAATCGGGGGATCGAATTGATTATAGAAACATGAGTTTAATTAGTCGATTTATTAGCGAACAAGGAAAAATATTATCTAGACGGGTGAATAGATTGACCTTAAAACAACAACGATTAATTACTATTGCTATAAAACAAGCTCGTATTTTATCTCCGTTACCTTTTCTTAATAATGAGAAACAATTTGAAAGAAGCGAGTCAACCGCTAGAGCTGCTGGTCTTAGAACCAGAAAAAAAATAGGTTGACTCTTCAATTGAATTGAATCAAAATAAAATTCCAATCCAAACTCAAATGCGGATTGACGTTTTTTTTTTGTTCGAAAAATCGTAAAATCGAAATGTCCTGTCGTAAGAAAAAAAATGGGAGAAGAGGAATAAATATTTTTTATTTAACGTCTTTCTTCATTTTGATGACTTTATCATATTTTATCATACTAATTTCTACTCTACCTTCCCAGAGTTCATTCTCCAGGGAACTCCATTTAAACTATTCCAACGGATTCCTTCCAATCTCTTTATTTTATGATCTCATTGGAAATCATATAAAGACAACTCTTATTTAATATAGCTATTTGTGCAAGTATTTTACGATTAAGAAGTAACTGTCTCTTGTACAGATTGTGTATAAATTTACTATAACTAAAGTATACTTTAGTCTCGCGAATTACTGCATTTATCCGAGTGATCCACAACCGACGAAAATCTCTCTTTTGTCTACCTCTATCCCGATGAGCCGAAACCAAAGCTCTTATTTTCTGTTGAGTAATAGTACGAGTAAGTCTTGAATGAGCCCCTCGAAAGGTTGATGCAAATAAACGAATTTTTGTTCTACGTCTTCGAGCTATATACCCTCGTTTAATTCTGGTCATTGAATAAATGAAACTTTGATGAATAACTAATCGATTTCCTTTCTTTCAGTTATTCCCTTCCCGTATCCTAGTCTATTAATAACAAAACGGATTCTTCCAATGTATAAAATTTAAATTCCAATGGCTTTTGCTACTATAACCTTCCCGACCACGATTTTTTTTTTTTTTTCTAGGTGAAATGCCTAGAAAAAAATTGTATTGATATTAGGTATCAAAAACACATAAAAGTAGTAAATATAAATGGATATAGTGGGTTCCATCGTTTCTATGGTTACTTCTTAAACGGTGAGGTCCTCTCTATACACCGGAGCCCTTCTTTCATTTAATCAATGTTATTGTTAACTTGTACAGTTCACACTCTTTGGCTCTACCCATAATTATCCAGTACGAGGTCTTTCACAATGAGATCTACTTATACAGTAACGGTATTTAATTATGAAGATTAGCTGAGTAGCTGACCCTGTTAGTCCGTTCTTGCAAGAGTAAGGCATAATTTTTCTGCTTTTTAAAATAGTATTTCCCCTGCTTAATGGATATCATTTGCTATCAATGGAGAATTCTTTCTCATCTTAAATTTAAAACGGAGTTGATTGGATTTGCACCAACGGAAACCATACATTTGATACCACAATAGAAGGATAGATCTTTTTGATTTTTAGATATTGAATGGAGTTCTTCCATTCTAGTCTATTCACTGGTACTGATCGTTGATACTGGATCAATTGTTTTCTTTCTTTTGTCCTAGCCCATGATCTGAACGAGTCGCACATACACCCTAGTACATGTTCCTCGTCGCTGAGGACATCCCCCAAGAGCGGGGGATTTCGTGACATTTCTGATTGGCTGTCTTGTGTTTCTAATAAGTTGTTTAATAGTTGGCATATTGAATCATATACATAATGGGCTGGTTTAGATCGATCTTAACCGGATGATTATGAATTATTTTATTTCTATATTAATAGATTAATGAAATGAATAGAATATTAAATCCGGTAAGAAGATAAAATCTCAAATCACCAATTCGTCTGAAATTTTTGTTATTTTTTCTTTTTTATTCAGTCGCTACAAGATCAACAATTCCATGAGCTTGGGCTTCTGTTGCTGACATAAAAACATCTCTTTCCATATCTTCGGATACAACCCATAAGGGTTTGCCTGTCCTTTGTACATAAACCCTTGTGACGGTTTCGCGCATCTTCAAAAGTTCTTCCGCTTCCAAGATAAATTCTCCCGTCTGTGCCTCATAAAAAGAACTAGCAGGTTGATGGATCATTACCCTGATGATATAACATAATAAATGTTTATTCTATCTCGCATGATGATAAGGTGAAGAGATAAAGAATAATAAAATATAGAATTGAACAACCGTACAGGCATCTTTTACGCATTGCATACGGCTCTATAATGGAATTCGTTTTTACCTTACTTAAATATCAAATAAATTAAATATAGGGTCTATCAGACTCGGGTTGGTAAATGATCCAATAACCACCCTTCTTTTTGTTTTTGGAGTAGTTCAAAAATACTATGATGGCTCCGTTGCTTTATATATTTATTTCGTCTGTTATTTAGCAATCCCAAAGTTTCTTTTTTTTTTTTTCAAATAAAAAAACAAGATTTTTTTTATTTTCATATTCTTTCATAACCTAAATATTGTTAAGAGCCTCCCGGCGTGAAAACAAAAAAGTTTGTGACGCTGAAATAGGCCTCCCGATAGATTAGATAAAATCGGAAATACCTTTTATCTCATACTACTCTTTCGATACATAATTTAAGGGTTAAAAAAATTTATCATATCGAATTCGAAGTGCCATGCTATTATTACTTAATATTCATATTTCATATAGCGCGAAGGCATAGTCTTCTTTTTTCTCTCAAATCAAATAAAAAACTCATTGGCGCCAAGCGTGAGGGAATGCTAGACGTTTGGTAATTTCTCCTCCGACCAGAATAAAAGATCCCATTGAAGCGGCTAATCCCATGCATATTGTCTGTATATCTGGTCGCACAAATTGCATAGTATCATAAATAGCTACTCCGGGTATTACCCATCCGCCAGGAGAATTTATAAACAAATATAGATCTTTGGTATCATCCTCTATACTGAGATATACCATAAGACCAATAAGTTGATTCGAGATCTCGCTATCAACCCCTTGGCCTAAAAAAAGTAATCTTTCTCGATAAAGTCGGTTGATTGGGATAAAGTTGTATCCCTTAGAAACCGTACATGCACCTTTTGATGCATACGGTTCAACAAAAATAACGAAAAAAAAAAAAGAATCAATGTGTAGATGTAGATTCTAGCGCTTTCTTTTATTTATTTTTTTTTTTTTTTTCATACCAGGCTTTTAACTTATAAAAAGGGGCTTTTCTTTCATTTTTCAAAAAAGATGGGTTTTGGCCTGTTTTGTTTATCTATAAAAAAAATTACTAAATTTATCTAACTAACTTTTCATTGATGTATTGTTTCATCGAGATACAATCTCAATCGCGATGTAATTTTCTTGTTCCTGAATGGGCTTCTTCAATTTTTTTAGGTTTATGCTCTACTCCGAGTAAAGATCCGCCCGATTTGGATTTGCACATATATGACAAATGCCCCAATACCACGTCCTTTTGCTATGACTTCCTTTTTACAATTTATTTCATGTCTTACAACAGATATTCAATGCATTCATCATATTACTCGATTGATTAACAGTTTGAGATCACTTCTATATATAAATATATAAAGAAATAGAATATGATAGAAATTGTAATCATAAATAGATTTATTACCGGTTTTTTTCTAAACGGAGCCTGGATACTTCATTTTATTGGCCTAACCAAGATAACCATAAATTATTCTAATTGATAATATTAATCTGTATACCCTCCCGAAAAAATGGATCTAATTGAACTTCACGCTCCAAATTTTTGATAATTCAATCAATCTTTCTTGGGCGAAGGGGAGGATATCTCGATCGGGGAAGAGAATGGGGAAATACCATATGACCCAATATATCTGACAAGTCGCACTATATGTCAATCCACAATGCATCTTCCTCTCCAGGACTTCGAAAAGGTACTCTTGGAACACCAATAGGCATTAAATAAAAGAAAAATTAAGTACTATATCTCACTTTGATGTGAAAGCGTAACAATGGATTTAGTGTCCTACTAATATTGGCCTTTATCATATTTTATCCATAGATTGACTAAGTTCATAAAAAAAGATAAAGAAGACAAAATGAATAAAGGAAAATTATTACAAATAAGTCCTTTGAATGATGAACAAATATATATATGCATTCACTCATATAAAATGGTATCAACTCCCCTACCATTGCGTATTGGTACTTATCGGGTGTAGAATAGATCTGCTTCTTTTTGTTCCTACGAACAAAATAGTTTCATTATTACTAAAAGTAATTGAAAAGAATCAAACAAATCAAACAAATATTAATTCTTTCCCCAAGATAATCCACTAAAAAGAGGGTCCACAGCATAGTTTTTTCCAATGCAATAAAGTTACATTGTGTCTATTTTTCATTGATAAAGGGGTATTTCCATGGGTTTGCCTTGGTATCGTGTTCATACCGTCGTATTGAATGATCCCGGTCGTTTGATTTCTGTCCATATAATGCATACAGCTCTGGTTGCTGGTTGGGCCGGTTCGATGGCTCTATACGAATTAGCAGTTTTTGATCCTTCTGATCCTGTTCTTGATCCAATGTGGAGACAGGGTATGTTCGTTATACCCTTCATGACTCGTTTAGGAATAACCAATTCATGGGGCGGTTGGAGTATCACAGGGGGTACTGTAACGAATCCGGGTATTTGGAGTTACGAAGGTGTGGCCGGGGCACATATTGTGTTTTCGGGCTTGTGCTTTTTGGCAGCTATCTGGCATTGGGTGTATTGGGATCTAGAAATATTTACTGATGAACGTACAGGAAAACCCTCTTTGGATTTGCCTAAGATCTTTGGAATTCATTTATTTCTATCAGGGGTGGCTTGCTTTGGTTTTGGTGCATTTCATGTAACAGGATTGTATGGTCCTGGAATATGGGTGTCCGATCCTTATGGACTAACTGGAAGGGTACAATCCGTAAATCCAGCGTGGGGTGTGGAGGGTTTTGATCCTTTTGTTCCGGGAGGAATAGCCTCTCATCATATTGCAGCAGGGACCTTGGGCATATTGGCGGGTCTATTCCATCTTAGTGTACGTCCACCTCAACGCCTATACAAAGGATTACGTATGGGAAATATTGAAACCGTCCTTTCCAGTAGTATTGCTGCTGTCTTTTTTGCCGCTTTTGTAGTTGCTGGAACTATGTGGTATGGTTCAGCAACTACCCCGATTGAATTATTTGGTCCCACTCGTTATCAATGGGATCAAGGATACTTCCAACAAGAAATATATCGAAGAATTGGTGCTGGGTTGGCTGAAAATCAAAGTTTATCTGAAGCTTGGTCTAAAATTCCCGAAAAACTAGCTTTTTATGATTACATCGGCAATAATCCGGCAAAGGGGGGGTTATTCAGAGCGGGCTCAATGGACAACGGGGATGGAATAGCTGTTGGGTGGTTAGGACATCCTATCTTTAGAGATAAAGAGGGGCGCGAACTTTTTGTACGTCGTATGCCTACTTTTTTTGAAACATTTCCGGTTGTTTTGGTAGACGGAGACGGAATTGTTAGAGCCGATGTTCCTTTTAGAAGGGCGGAATCTAAATATAGTGTCGAACAAGTAGGTGTAACTGTCGAGTTCTATGGCGGCGAACTCAACGGAGTCAGTTATAGCGATCCCGCTACTGTGAAAAAATATGCTAGACGTGCTCAATTGGGTGAGATTTTTGAATTAGATCGTGCTACTTTGAAATCCGATGGTGTTTTTCGTAGCAGTCCACGGGGTTGGTTTACTTTTGGACATGCTTCGTTTGCTTTGCTCTTCTTCTTCGGACACATTTGGCATGGTGCTAGAACCTTGTTTCGAGATGTTTTTGCTGGTATTGATCCAGATTTAGATGCTCAAGTGGAATTTGGAGCATTCCAAAAACTTGGAGATCCAACTACAAGAAGACAAGTAGTCTGATACAATATGCTTTGTTACTTGTTACTTTTCATTTTTATTTTCTTTTTGTGATTTTTAGATGGGGTACCAGATAAATCTTGATTTGAATCACTGCCTTTTCTTTGACTCTTGTTCTTTATTTATCCGGGAGACGATCCCAAATAAACAGGTATGGAAGCTATAATTGTAAACCACGATCGAATCTATGGAAGCATTGGTTTATACATTCCTTTTAGTCTCAACTCTAGGAATAATTTTTTTCGCTATCTTTTTTCGAGACCCGCCTAAAGTTCCAACTAAAAAGGTGAAATGATTTGTCATTATCTCAATTGAAGTACGGATCCTCCCAATATTGGGAGGATCCGTACTTCAACTAGTCCCCGTGTTCCTCGAATGGATCTCTTAGTTGTTGAGAGGGTTGCCCAAAAGCAGTATATAAGGCGTACCCAGTAAAACTTACAAGTAAACCAGATAAAAAGATGGCAACTAGGGTTGCTGTTTCCATGATTATATAGTTTTAAGACATTATAAAGTTTTAAGACCACAATGGATCTATGATAAGATCATTTATTTACAACGGAATGGTATACAAAGTCAACAGATCTTACTGAATATAAAATATTATGGCTACACAAACCGTTGAAGGTAGTTCTAGATCTGGCCGCCCAAAACGAACTAATGCGGGGAGTTTATTGAAACCATTGAATTCAGAATATGGTAAAGTAGCTCCTGGGTGGGGAACTACTCCTTTGATGGGTCTCGCAATGGCTCTATTCGCGATATTCCTATCTATTATTTTGGAGATTTATAATTCTTCCATTTTACTGGATGGAATTTCAATGAATTAGATTCACAAGAACCATTAACTGGCTTTTTCAATACAAAGTGAAGCGTTTAGGTTTCTGATTTTTATCCCATTCTATTTTGGTAGTTTGACCGTGGAATTTCTTTGTTTCTGTATTTCCGGAATATGAGTGTGTGACTTGGTATAAATGATCCTATGGATAGTACAGAGAATGGGTCTGTCATCTTGATAGAGATGGTTTTACTTCGTCGGATATTCATTCTAGTATCTGGAGCACGGAATATATGAAATAGATTACTATTAGAACTATGA